GCCAGATACAAATAGAAAGAAATGTAAATTGATAAAGCATTCCTAGGGAAAATTCTGTCATATAGAATCTTTTATCGGATAGAAAAATTTATCTAATTTCTACCTAATTCTTTTCTCTTTTCTTATGATATTACGATTAGAGCACAGGGTACAAAAAATAAAAAATAAATGAATTCGGGATTCAATCTGTTCTCTATGAATGAGATAAAAACAGAAGAATCGAGAACAGCTCGAGAACAGCATAGAGTTTCCCTTTTTTAGCACACGCAATTGAATGTTCAAAAAGGAATTCGCAAATCTTTTTTTTTTTTTTTTTAGTCTAATTTAGAAAATAGAATGGAATTGCGTACGTAATACTCATAGGAGTAATCTTTAGGAAGTACATGCCGATATAACTATTCATATATCACATCTTTTATTATAATTGAACCTGGGGCTAACATAGGTTAGATCACACTCTATCATAATGTCTATATGTCTATTTTCTCTTCATATTCAATTAACAATTCAAGCACGATGATCCTATATAGGGATATGCGCATAAAAAATAGACCCGGGCTCGGTATCCCGCGTATAAAAATTGATGTTCTGGGGTTTACATATACACATATATTTTATTATAATTTTATAATTGAAAATTATTAGTCATAAATCAATTGGATTTTGCATTCATTAAGGGAATATAAATGGAGATACAAATTTCAGAGTTGTTCGCTAATTCAAAGTAAGAAAAGTAAGTAAGCGTAACTAAAGAGTAATGAGTAAATAGTTAATGAAAGAAAAAGTCAATTAGTTTCATTTGCCCTGCGTCTGTGACCGGGACCGGAAATCTTTTCACTTTTCTATAGACCTCTTAAATCTATAGAAAAGTGAAAAGATAAAGTACATTTTTAAACGACGTGTGTTTTAAGCTAAAATCAATCGAATAAAAGAATATAAGAATATAAGAATATAAAAAGGATCTAAGAAAAAATAAGAAGTCTTTTTTGTAAAAGGATAAGTACAATGGGATTCAAGATCAAAAAAAAAAAAAAGAAAGGAAAAAATTAAAATCAAAACGAGGAGAGGAATAGAATTTCAGAATATATATATATAAATTTTATCTATTTTGGATTTGGATGGAATTTGGCGACATGGCCAAGTGGTAAGGTGGGGGACTGCAAATCCTTTATCCCCAGTTCGAATCTGGGTGTCGCCTGATCAACAAAAAAGACTTGGAATTTCTTAATCCTGTTGATAGAACTTTACAAATTATTCCCCCGCAAAAGCATAGGCAAGGAACTAGGTCTTTATTTTGAGAACCCGTAGGGCTTATCTCTATCTATAATCTATAATCTATAAATGTCATCAAAATCCAGGTTATTGGTGTGGTTCAAACAGGTACCAATAAATCTGAAGCAAACCCATCTTCTTAATGATTTTAATGATTGGTTTGGGTTATAAGTTATAAAGAGTGAGAATTCATTTTAGATATCAGAACTACGATCGGAAGTCTTGGTATCTAAGGGTTCCTAAGAAATACTCCATTTTGACTCCTAAGGTTAAAGAAAGTATTTGAAAAAAGACCATAAAGAGAATTCTATACCTTTCTTAATAATGTCTACTAACTATGTCTACAATGAAATTAGATTGGATAGGCTGATAGGAAATTCATTTCATAATTGTGGAAAGAACTAAAGATACTTTGTATCCAAAGTCACTAGAGGTTTTGAGTACTCATAAATTGAATCAGAATGGTTGAATGGCTATTCTTTTTTTTTCTATTTCATTATCTTCTCTTTTTAGAGAATTTCTTTGTCTTTTTCTATTTTATATTCATATTATCTGATTATCTTACTTTTTTATTCTTGAATATTACTAATCTTCTTATATTATTCTTTTCTTTATTTTCTTTATATTTGATTTCTTATTCTTCTTATTCAATCTTCAATTTTTTTTTTTTCAAATTGAATAATAATAATAATAATGATAATGATAATAATGAATAAGAAAGAGTTGGAAATATAGGAACTTTTTATGAGTGGATTTTTTCATCAATAGCCATAAGTAAGAATCTTATTTTGACTTTGCACCATTGATTTGACTATGATTATGAATCAATAATGGAATAATCTTTTCATTTCATAGAGATAGGGGACATCATTCACATGGATATAGTAAGTCTAGCTTGGGCTGCTTTAATGGTAGTGTTTACATTTTCTCTTTCACTTGTAGTATGGGGAAGGAGTGGGCTTTAGAACTAGGAGTCTTACTCATTTAGTAGTTTACTAAAGAATCTAATTCTATCAATTGTGATCGTTTTGTGAAAGCTGAAAAAAAAAGAAATACCTTAACTAGGTTTAGTTTATCTATATTCATTTATTTATTTATCTTTTATTTATTTCTCTATAGTCTATAGAATATTACTATAGAATATTAAGAATATTAGTATTCGATTTCTATTTTCTATTGAATTCTCTTTCATATTCATATTTTTCCTATTTTTCTTTCGATGGACCCC